ATAGTCTAATTAGTAATTTAATTAAGTGACTTATATTTCCATTTTTTCCTTTACCGGTCATATACATGAAGTACGTCGAATTTTTTTGGAAACATAGCCTAGAATCTGATTTTAATTCGATTTCTCTAAAGCAACCTGGAACATACCCTCAGAAGTTATTCAGTAATTTAATCTTCATGAATTTCTATTCTAATTAAATCCTCTTCACACATTCACTAAGGTATCGGTAGTAATATTCGAAATACGTTTTTTCTCTATTCCATTCACAATAATTTATATAAATTTTTCATAGAATTCGGATATCGGCAAAATTACCATTACCATATATAACATAAAACCTCGCCGCCGATTCTTTCTAATCGAGCCTCTCGATCTGTCATTATACCCCTAGAAGTAGAAAGAATTACAATCCCCATTCCCCCTAAAACTCTCGGAATTTGTTGATAGTTAGAATAGATTCGTAGACCGGGTGTACTGATCCTTTTTAAATTTAAAAAACTTTTATATGATTTTCTTCTATACCTTAGAGTTAAAACTAAAAAGTATTTGTTGCTTTCTCGATGTTTTCTAAGGTTTTCAACAAAACCCTCTCGTAAAAGTATTTTCACAATGTTTTCGGTGATATTAGTAAGTGGTATTTGAACTGTTCTTTTTCTATTCATGTCAGCATTGCGTATCAAGGTTAGCATATCAGCGATAGTATCTTTACCCACGATAGATTATTTCTCCTTACTTTCGATATAATAAACGTGCTCCCGTTTTTTGATTTTTTATTTTTTGATTCAATAAAATATCTAATATTGAATATGAGAATATAATAATACTCTCTATAATAATACTCTCTCTCTCTATATATATAGAAAATATGATTCTAATTAGGATAATGTAAATATAGAATATAGAATATTAAAAAAAGATAGAAAGAAAATGAATGACCTATTATAAAGTATATAGATAATCTTATATGGAATTCGAATTCAGAATTCTATTTTTTTTTATACAAATAGAATTCTGAATTCGAATTTTTATTTTGAATATATATATATTTCATTCTTTTTTCTTTATTTTTCTATCTATTATTATTATTATTATTTAATTTAGTTTTTAAAATATTTATTAATGAATATAATGACTTATAATAACTTATCAATATGTATTCATATTTATAAGATAAAAATATAAATATAATCATAAAAAAATATTTATAATAATCATTACACAAGTACATAAGGTATATAAGATATAATATATAATAGATTTATGAATCTATTTCACTCCTATTCAAATCTATTTTCAAATATATTTCGTTACTATTCATTCAAGTCCTAAATAATATATCTATATCACGATCTGGTATTATAATACCTCGGGTGCTAATGAAACTATTTTAGTGAAATTTAACTGTCTCAATTCTCGGGCTATTGCGGAAAAAATTCGAGTTCCTTTTGGATTTCCTTCTTTATCAATGAGAACTGCCGCATTATCATCATACTTTATTATTATACCATTACTACGTTTTAGTTCTTTACAAGTACGTACAATTACAGCTCTGATCACTTCAGATCTTTCTAAAGATGAATTTGGTACTGCTTTTTTGATTACAGCAACTACAATGTCACCAATATAAGCATACCGTCGATTACTAGCTCCTATGATTCGAATACACATCAATTCGCGGGCTCCGCTATTATCGGCTACATTTAAATAGGTTTGAGGTTGAATCATATTATTTTTTTCTATCTTTCAGTCAAAAAGTTGAAGTAAAAAAAATATTCTGTGTTCAAAGAAAAAGAAACCAACAATTGCCATTTTTTTTCATACTAAAGACCTATTTCGTTCTAATTATTATTCTGAAAGAATGAATTGAGTTCGTATAGGCATTTTAGATGCCGCTATTGAAATAGCCTTTCTAGCTATATTTTCTGGGACCCCTCCCATTTCATAAAGTATTTTGCCGGGTTTAACGACAGCTACCCAATATTCGGGAGATCCTTTTCCCGAACCCATACGCGTTTCGGTAGGTCTTACTGTAACAGGTTTGTCTGGAAATATGCGTACCCATATTTGTCCACCTCGGCGAACATTTCGTGACATTGCCCGTCGCCCCGCTTCTATTTGTCTAGATGTGATCCAAGCGGGCTCAAGTGCCTGAAGAGCATATTTTCCGAAGCAAATTTGATTACCTCGATATGCTTTTCCTTTCATTCTTCCTCGATGTTGTTTACGGAATCTGGTTCTTTTTGGGTTATAGTTGATGGTTGTTTCTCAATTCCATCTCTATTACAGAACCGTACATGAGATTTTCACCTCATACGGCTCCTCGCGAATAAATCGATTCAAAAATATTTAACCGATAAAATATATAAAATATATATAAAATATAAAATAATATACAATAAAATAATGTTTAATTAAATTAAAATAGAATACAATCGCGGGATTTTTTGACATTTCATAGAATCTATTTGATCTATTAGAAATTTGTATATATTGCTTTGATATATAACGAAATATGTATTCTTAAGATCATTTTTGCTATCCATATCTAACTAGATAATGTTGTTTTCATATAAGATTCTAACGAATCCCTATTTGTCTTTTCTTTTTATTATCATATTGGATTGGCAAAAATGCATAAATTCAAAAAAATCCACATTTTCGCGGGCGAATATTTACTCTTTCATTATAAATTTAAGATGTAATGTTGGGTTAGTCCACAACTCCTCAAAAAATAATGAATTCTTAGTTCCTTCCGCCATCCCATCTAATGAATCAGTAAGATTATTAAATTTAATATAATCTTAGGTATTCACAGGTTCCATCGTTCCCATCGCTTTTCGATTTATGGTTAGGTCTAAATTCTATAATGGAGCCTCTTTACTATTAATAAGATTTTATTTTCATTTTCTTATTTTTTGTTGAATCAACCTTCTCAGTTTTATTGATTCGCGGCTCTTGATTTGTGTATTCTAGGAATATATTCATCCATATATGGGTGAATTTAGAATATTGATGCTTTATTACACTATCTTTTATGAAATGACCCATAGACCTTTACATAGTAGAATTCTATATCATTGATATCTTTTTTTCTATCTTTCTTTCACCCCTTCATTTATCTGTATATTCTTATTGCTTTACAACTAATAATCAGATTCTTTTTTATTTCAGTTGCTATAATTATATTACCACATAGATCTTTTTTTTTTTATTTTCAGCGGTTCTTTATATCCAGATAATGGTAAGCGATGAGTAGGTTATTAATTCTTTAGTAATTAATTCTACGAATTCTTGTAGAAATTTAACCACTCTAAAAAAAACCAACGAGTCACACACTAAGCATAGCAATTCTTTCACTATAAAATTATTAATAAATTTTTTATTCAATCTTATAAAATTTGTCATTTCTTCTTTGGGAATAAGAATGTAGTAAGAATTCGTCATTTTTTCTTATGGAGCGTTAAAGATAAGGAAAAGTAAATTAGTCGTTGTTTAGAAATATCCAAACTTTGATCCCTAATACCCCATAAATAGTTCGAACTGGATAGGAACAATAATCAATTTTAGCTCGAATGGTTTGTAGAGGAACCCTACCTTTTCTAATACATTCGACACGTGCAATTTCTTTTCCGTCGATACGTCCCGCAATTTGTACTTGAACTCCTTTTGTACCTGCCTGTTCAGCTAATTCAATAGCTTTTTTCATTGCTTTACGAAACGAAATTCTATTCTTTAATTGTCCGGCTATAAATTCTGCAACAATATTAGGTTCTCCATAAGCATTTGGAATTCTTGTAATTGCAATGTTAATTTTTCGGTTCACACAATTAAGTTTTTTTTTCACATTAGTCTGTAATTCTTCGATTCTTCGAGGGTTACCCTCTATTAATAACTTTTGAAGTCCCATATAGATTATGACTTGAATCAGATTGCTATTGCTTCTTTTCTTAATCTTTATTCGCCCAATTCCCTCGACACCAGAGGATATTCTTATCGTTTTTTGTACTATATAATTCTTGATACAATCTCGTATTATTTTATCTTCTTTTAGATTCTCGGAATAATTTCTTGGTTGTGCAAACCAAATAGAATCATGACTTTGAGTTGTACCAAGTCTGAAACCAAGCGGATGTATTTTTTGTCCCATAATTTCTCACTACTCTATATAAAATAATACCTCTTATTTGTCTACTTTATTTATCTATATCTTTTTTTATATAAATATTTTTACTTTTTATAGAAATATATCTTTCTATATATTTATTTATGACTCATTGACTTAGTTCGTTGAACTATATATTGTGACTAGCATTTTCTGCTGCAGAATAAAGCAATTCAAAAAAAAAAATAGAATAATATTCTCAACTCCATAAAGCATAATTTCTATTATCATAACCCTTTAAATTTAAAAATATTATGAATTACGATTCACACTTTGTGTTGTGAATAGACACAAATATTTTTTGACCAAAGGGTTATACTTCTCTGTATTGGTTCTTCTTTCTCATAAGGTTCTATTTTCACGAAAAAATGAAATGAGTTTCTTAGTTATTTAATTATTTTGATTTCAGAATAAAAAAATTCTTTTTAAGTAATTTAGTAATTAATAAATAGTAATTACTATTACTAAATTTATGTTAAAATTCATGTTAACGACGAGATTTATTATCATTTTTCGCATACCCTCGGAAGTTTAGAGTAGGTGAAAATTCTCCCAACTTATGGCCTACCATACGATCAGTTATATAAATAGGTAAATGTTCTTTTCCATTATGGATAGCAATGGTATGCCCAATCATTGTAGGTATAATGGTAGATGTTCTGGACCAAGTTATTATTATTTTTTTTTCTCCTTTTGTGTTAAGCTTATTTATTTTTTTTAATAAATGATTCGCTACAAAAGGATTTTTTTTTCGTGAACGTGTCATAGTTAATTATTCCTCTTAAAATTTCTAAAAAAGTGAATTTTTTCTCTTATATTTTTATTTTAAAAAATTAAA